TATATTAATTTTATATTATATAAAAAAAATATTGAAATTGGTATAATTTTTTATAAACATATAAATATATATATATATATATATATATTAAATATTTAATATATTATTAATTTTTATAATAAATTAAAATATTTAAATAATTATAATATATATATATATAATAAATTATTAAAAAATTAATATTATATTTATAATTATTTTTATTTAAATTTATTATTAATCGCTTATCATGAATTTATATTTATAAACATATTATGAAAAAAGAAAAAAAGAAATTATTAAAATATTTATTATAAATTTAAATATTTAATATAAAAAAAAAAAAAAAAAGTCTATGTGAAATTTTTTATAAATAGATAAAAATTTATGATTTAAAAAATTTATTTTAAATTTAATTTACATGTAAATCTTTGTATGAATTTTATTGTATTTTAAAAATATAATAAATAATTTAACAGTAATTAAAATTAAAAATTTAAGAAATTAAGATTTAGAAATATAAAAATTAAATAACGAATTTTGTGCCAGCAGTTGCGGTTATACAAAAATTTAAATAAATTATATTAATAAAAATAAATAATTATAGTAAAATAAATTAAATTTAGAATTATTAAGTGAAATTTTAATTTTATAAAAATTTATATATTAATTATGAATTTAAAAATTTTATTAATAAACTAGGATTAGATACCCTATTATAAAAAATTAATTAAAAATATTAAAATAGTAAATAATTATTTATTAAAACTTAAATAATTTGGCGGTATTTTAGTTCATTTAGAGGAATCTGTCTATTAATTGATAATCCACGAATAATTATATTTAATTTAAAATTTTATATATCGTTGTTAAAAAAATATTTTATAAAAAGAATAATATTTTAAAATTTAAAATTAAAACTAATTCAGATCAAGATGTAGATAATAATTAAATTTAAGATGGATTACAATATAATTATATAAAAATGGAAAATAATTTTGAAATAATTATTAGAAAGTGGATTTAAATGTAATTTTAAATAATTTTTTAAAATGATTGAAAATTAAAATATGTACATATTGCCCGTCACTTTCATTTAAAAATTGAAATAAGTCGTAACAAAGTAGGGGTACTGGAAAGTGTTCCTAGAAAGACAAATTAGAGCTTGTTAAGTATTTCATTTACATTGAAAAGAAATTATTAATTTTAATTAATTTGAATAAAGGATAAATTAATAAATAAATAAATATAAAAAAAATTTTTAATATAAATATTTAATTGGGGGGTTAAAGTATTTTATAGAAAAAATTAAAAAATTTATAGTTAAATAGTATTGTGAAAGAAATTTGAAAAATTTTAAAATAAAAATTTATATAAAAGTAAATTTTAATTATTGTATCTTGAGTATCAGAGTTTATTAAAAAATAATTTTATAAAAAATTATTTCGAATTTAAAAGAGTTAATTAATTAAAAAATTTAATATTACATAATTATTTTAAATAATTAATTAGAAATGAAAAGTTAATCGTTTTTAAATATATCTAATTTTTTTGGAAAAAAATTTAATTTTAAATTAATTTAATTTAATAATTAATTAATTAATTATTATTAGTTTTAATTAAATATTTTAAGGGATAAGCTTTAAATTAAAATATTATAAATAATTATTTTTATTAAATTGAAAATTTTAAAATTTATATTTTTTATAAATTATAATTTATTATAAATAATTTCATTTAATTAAAATTTAATATTTATTTAATTTTTTACATGAATTATAGTTTTTAATTTTAAAAAATTAGTAATAATGATAAAATTAGTATATAATAATAAATTTTTAAAAAAAATTATTAAAATTAATGGAAAAGAATTCGGCAAAAATTTATATTCACTTGTTTATCAAAAACATGTCTTTTTGAAAATAATTTAAAGTCTAATCTGCCCACTGAAATATTTAAAGGGCTGCAGTATATTGACTGTACAAAGGTAGCATAATAATTAGTCTTTTAATTGAAGACTTGTATGAATGATTTAATGAGATATAGACTGTTTCTTTATTAATAATAGAATTTAATTTTTTAGTTAAAAAGCTAAAATTTTTTTAAAAGACGAGAAGACCCTATAGAGTTTAATTTTTTAATTTTTATAATTATTTTATAAAAATTATAATTTATAAAAATTAAAAAATTTTATTGGGGTGATAGAAAAATTTAATTAACTTTTTTTAAAAAATTAACATTAGTTTATGATTTTATGATCCATAATTTATGATTAAAAGATTAAATTACCTTAGGGATAACAGCGTAATTTTTTTTTTTAGTTCAAATAAAAATTAAAGTTTGCGACCTCGATGTTGGATTAAGATAAAATTTAAATGTAAAAGTTTAAAATTTTGATCTGTTCGATCATTAAAATCTTACATGATCTGAGTTCAAACCGGTGTAAGCCAGGTTGGTTTCTATCTTTAAGTAAATGAAATAATTTAGTACGAAAGGATCAATTATTTTAAATAATTTAATTAAAAGAATATTAAAAATTTTTTTTGCTATTTTGGCAGAAAAATGTAATGGTTTTAGAAGTCATAAATATATAATTAATTATATAAGTAGTAAATGTTAATAATGGAAAAATTAAGTATTATTTTAGGTTTAATAATTATAATTATTGGGGTTTTAATTGGAGTAGCTTTTTTAACATTATTAGAACGAAAAATTTTAGGTTATATTCAAATTCGTAAAGGACCTAATAAGGTAGGTTATATTGGAATTTTACAACCTTTTTCTGATGGTATTAAATTATTTAGAAAAGAACAAATTTATTTAAATTATTCCAATTATTTATATTATTATTATTCACCAATTTTTGGATTTTTTTTATCTTTAATTATTTGAAGATTAATTCCTTATTATTTTAATTTAATTATATTTAATTTAGGAATTTTATTTTTTTTTTGTTGTACAAGAATTGGGGTTTACATTTTGTTAATAGCTGGTTGATCTTCAAATTCTAATTATTCTATATTAGGAGGTTTACGAGCCGTTGCTCAAACAATTTCATATGAAGTTAGATTAGCTTTAATTTTGAGATCTTCTTTAATTTTAATTATAGATTTTAATTTATTAAAATTAAATTTATATCAAGAAAATATTTGATTTTTATTTTTAATGATACCTTTAGGTATATGTATATTTTCTTCTATATTAGCAGAAACCAACCGAACTCCTTTTGATTTTGCTGAAGGTGAAAGAGAATTAGTTTCAGGATTTAATATTGAGTATAGAAGAGGAGGATTTGCTATAATTTTTTTAGCTGAATATTCAAGAATTTTATTTATAAGAATAATATTTATTTTATTATATTTAGGAGGTTATAGATTAAGAATAATATTTTATATTAAATTATCATTTATTTCTTTTTTATTTATTTGAGTACGAGGTACATTACCTCGGTACCGATATGATAAATTAATATATTTATGTTGAAAAATTTATTTACCTGTTTCTTTAAATATAATAATTTTATATTTGGGGATTAAAATATTATTTATTTAATAATTATTTTTAGTATAAATTAATAGAATTTTTATTCTTTCTTAAGTTTTCAAAACAAATGCTTATATCAAGCTCATTAATTAATTAATTATAAAAGATAAATTTATCTCAAATTTTATTAATAATTGGATTAATAATATAATATGAAAAATAAATAATTGTTAAAATTTGTCCTGTTATAATAAAAGGGGTTTCTACTGGTCGAGCTCCAATTCATGTTAAAAGAATAATAGTTGTAATTATAAATCAAAAAATAATTTGATTAACAGGATAAAATTGAATACCTTGAATTTTTTTATTAAAAGTAAATGGGAGAATTATTAAAATTAAAATTGATATTAATAATGCAATTACTCCCCCTAATTTATTAGGAATAGATCGAAGAATAGCGTATGCAAAAAGAAAATATCATTCTGGTTGAATATGAACAGGGGTAACTAAAGGATTAGCAGGAATAAAATTATCTGGATCTCCTAATATATAAGGATTTGTAAGTGTAAGTATAATTAAAATAAATAAAATAATAATAAATCCAATTAAATCTTTAAATGTAAAATAAGGATGAAATGGAATTTTATCTAAATTTCTATTAATTCCTAAAGGATTATTTGACCCAGTTTGATGAAGAAATAATAAGTGAATTATAGATATTATTAAAATAATAAATGGTAAGATAAAATGGAATGTATAAAATCGGGTTAGAGTTGCGTTATCAACAGCAAATCCTCCTCAAATTCAATTTAGTAATGTATTTCCTAAGTATGGAATAGCTGATAATAAATTAGTAATTACTGTTGCTCCTCAAAAAGATATTTGCCCTCAAGGTAAAACATATCCTATAAATGCTGTTATTATTAATAATAAAAGGATAACAATACCAATTATTCATGTATAAAAGAAATTAAAAGATTCATAATAAATTCCTCGTCCAATATGGATATAAATACAAATAAAAAAAAAAGAAGCTCCATTAGCATGGATAGTTCGAATTAGTCACCCATAATTGACATTTCGACAAATGTAGTTTACACTATAAAAAGCTAATTCAATATTAGCATAATAATATATTGTTAAAAATAATCCAGTAATAATTTGAATAATTAAACATAAAGCTAAAAGAGATCCAAAATTTCATCATGATGAAATATTAGAAGGAGAAGGTAAATCAATTAAAAGATTATTAATAATTTTAATTAAAGGATGATTTTTTCGTAAAGGAAGAAATTTATTTATCATTAGTTAAAAGATCGTAAAGGACCAAAAAAAATATTAGTAATTTTAATTACAGCAATTAAAGTAATGAAAAGATAAATAATAAGTATTATAATTAATAAAAAAGTTTGATTATTATATAATTTGGATAAATTAATTTTAAATTCATTATAAAATAAAAAATATTGATTAAAATTATTTATTTCATTATTATTATAGTAATCAATAAAAATATAATTTTTAAAATAAATGAAAATAAAAGTAATTATTAATAATAAAATTAAATTAAATTTAAATTTTATAAAAAATTTTATTATTTCATTAGAAGCAATTCTTGAAACGTAAATAAATAAGACTAATAAACCTCCTAAAAAAATTAAGAATAGAATATAAGAAAATCAATAAGTATTAATATAAATTCCTATTAATAAAGATAATAATATTGTTTGTAATAAAATTATTAATCCTATTAATAATGGATGGTTAATAAAAAATATAATTAAAGATAAAAAGATTATTATAAATGAAAAACATAATTTTAAGATATCAAAGAATATTTTAATAAAAATAATAATTTTGGAGATTATAGATATAGATAAGTCTTTTTCTTTGAAGTTTTTAAATGATCATATTATTTTTGGTTTACAAGACCAATGTTTTATTTAAACTATAAAAACACAAATGATAAAATTTGTAATTTTTATTATATTTTTTTGTGGTAATATAATTTTTGTTAGAAAATATAAGCATTTATTAATTGTATTATTAAGTTTAGAATTTATTGTTTTAAGAATTTATTTTTTAATAATATATTATTTTATAATAATAAGTTATGATATATATATGTTAATAGTTTTTTTAGTTTTTTCTGTTTGTGAGGGAGCTCTTGGATTATCAATTTTAATTTCTATAATTCGAACTTATGGTAATGATTATTTTCAAAGTTATAATTTATTATGATAAAATTTTTTTTATTTATATTGTTTATAATTCCTTTATGTTTTTTAAGAAATATATTTTGATTGGTTCAGTTAATATTATTTTTGATAATATTTTTATTTATAAATATTTCTTTAAATAGATTAAATTTTAATAATTTAAGTTATATAATAGGATGTGATATAATTTCTTTTGGTTTAATTATATTAAGAATTTGAATTTGTTCTTTAATAATTATAGCAAGAGAAAATTTATTTAAACATAAATATTATTATAATTTATTTTTAATAAATATTATATTTTTATTAATTATATTATTTATAACATTTAGAATAATAAATATTTTAATATTTTATTTATTTTTTGAAGGAAGATTAATTCCTACATTAATTTTAGTTTTAGGGTGAGGTTATCAACCTGAGCGAATTCAAGCTGGATTATATTTATTATTTTATACTTTATTTTTATCTTTACCTTTACTTTTAGGTTTATTTTTTATTTTTAATTCTATTAATACAATAATTATATATATATATAAATTTTATGAGATAAATTCTTTTATTTTATATTTATCTATGGTTTTATCTTTTTTTGTTAAAATACCAATATATTTTGTTCATTTATGATTACCTAAGGCTCATGTTGAGGCACCTATTTCAGGATCAATAATTTTAGCTGGGATTATATTAAAGTTAGGAGGTTATGGATTATTACGTGTTATAATTATTTTTCAAAAAATAACTTTAAAAATTAGAAATTTATGGATTGTAATTAGATTAGTGGGAGGTTTTTTTATTAGATTAAAATGTTTTTGTCAAGTAGATATAAAATCTTTAATTGCATATTCTTCAGTTGCTCATATGGGTTTAGTAATTGGAGGTATTATAACTTTAAATTATTGAGGATTTTTAGGTTCTTATGTTTTAATAATTGGGCATGGTTTATGTTCATCTGGAATATTTTGTCTTTCAAATATTAATTATGAACGTTTGGGAAGACGAAGATTATTTATTAATAAAGGGATAATAAATTTTATACCTTTAATAACATTATGATGATTTTTATTTATAATTAGTAATATAGCAGCTCCTCCTTCTATAAATTTTTTAGGTGAGGTTGAATTAATTAATAGAATAGTTAGATGATCTTGATTGACAATGATTATATTAATATTAATTTCTTTTTTTAGAGCTGGGTATAGTCTATATTTATTTTCTTATTCTCAGCATGGTGTATATAATATAGGATTATATAGATTTTATGTTGGAGTTTCTCGTGAATATTTATTATTATTTTTACATTGGTTACCTTTAAATATTATTTTTTTAAAGTTTGATTATAGAATTTGGTTTTACTTAAATAATTTAAATTAAAATATTGATTTGTGGAGTCAAATATATGAGTAATCATTTTAAGTTATTAAAAATAATAATTCAATTTGTTTTATTAGATTTTTTTTTTTATTTATATATATATTATTAAATATAATATGTATAATTTATTTTTTAATAAAAAATTTAGTTATTTTTTTAGAGTGAGAAATTATTTCTTTTAATTCTATAAATATTGTTTTTTCTATTTTATTAGATTGAATATCTTTATTATTTATAATATTTGTTTCTTTAATTTCATCTTCTGTTATTTATTATAGAAAAAGATATATAAGTACTGAATTAAATTTAAATCGATTTATTATTTTAGTATTATTATTTGTTTTATCAATAATGTTATTAATTTTAAGTCCTAATATTATTAGAATTTTTTTAGGTTGGGATGGTTTAGGTTTAGTTTCTTATGTTTTGGTAATTTATTATCAAAATATAAAATCTTATAATGCCGGTATATTGACAGTTCTTTCAAATCGAGTTGGGGATGTAATATTATTAATAGTTATTGCTTGAATAATAAATTTTGGAAGTTGAAATTTCATTTTTTATTTAGATTTAATAAAAAAAGATTTTAGTATACAAGTAATTAGATGTTTAATTATTTTAGGGGCAATAACTAAAAGAGCTCAAATTCCTTTTAGAGCCTGATTACCTGCTGCTATAGCAGCTCCTACTCCTGTTTCGGCTTTAGTTCATTCTTCAACATTAGTAACTGCAGGGGTTTATTTATTAATTCGTTTTAATAATTTATTATTGGAAACAGAATTTTTAAAAATATTATTATTAATTTCTGGATTAACAATATTTATAGCAGGAATTTCAGCTACTTATGAATTTGACTTGAAAAAAATTATTGCTTTATCAACTTTAAGTCAATTAGGTTTAATAATAAGAATTTTAAGAATAGGATTTAGAGATTTAGCTTTTTTTCATTTATTAACTCATGCAATATTTAAAGCTTTACTATTTATATGCGCAGGAGTAGTTATTCATATATTAAATAATAATCAAGATATTCGTTATATAGGGGGAATAAGATTGTATATTCCTATAACTTCTTTATGTTTAAATATTTCTAATTTGGCTTTATGTGGGATTCCTTTTTTAGCTGGGTTTTATTCTAAAGATTTAATTTTAGAGATAGTTAGAATAAGAAATTTAAATTTAATTATTTTTTATTTATATTATTTTTCAACAGGTTTAACTATATTTTATACTATTCGTTTATTAATATATTTAATAGTTAATGAATTTAATTTATTAAGAATTTATAATTTATACGGGGAAGATTATGTCATATTAAAAAGAATAATAATTTTATTATTTATAAGAGTTATTTCTGGAAGTTTATTAAGATGAATAATTTTTTATTATCCGTATATAATTTTTTTGTCTTTAAATATAAAAATAATAGTGATTTATGTTAGTATTTTAGGAGGTTTATTTGGGTGATTAATTAGATTTATAAATTTATATTCTTTAAATAAGTTTATTTTAAGTTATAAATTAAGAAATTTTTTAAGATTAATATGATTTATGCCAAATTTATTTACTTATGGATTAAGATATAAAATTTTAAAATTTGGACAAAATTTAATAAAAAATATTGATTTAGGTTGAAGAGAATTATATAGTGGGCAAGGTTTATATTTAATTTTAAAAAATTATTCTATAATTTTTAATATATTAATGATTAATAATTTTAAAATTTATTTATATAGATTTGTGTTGTGAATATTATTTATAATAATATTTTTATTTAAAATAATTTACTTAAATAGCTTATAGTAAGAGTGTAATATTGAAGATATTAAGGTGATAATTTATCTTTAAGTGAATATTTATAAAAATATAAAATTTTATTTTTACATTGAAAATGTAAAGTTTTATTTAAACTATATAAATGAAAGAAATATTAATGATTATTAATCACTAAAAATTAAGTTAGCAGCTTAATATAAAATATTTCTTTAATTGGAATTTTTATTCAATTTTATCATTAACAGTGATATACCTCTTTTTGGTTTCAATTAATTAAGGTTTAAATAAGGAGTTTTTACTCTATCTTTTAAGTCGAAATTAAATGCATTTGTGAATTGCTTCTTATTTAAGAAAGATTAAATATTAATATTTTTTGATTGCAATTCAAATGTTTTTTTTAAACTATTTTCCTAATATGTTCAATTAAGTATTTTTTGATTTCACTCATGATATAATCCAATTAAAAGTATAATAATAAAAAAACTTGTTGTTTTAAATCAAATTAAAATATTAGTTGAAGAAAATGTAGGAATAATTGGGAAAATTAAAGCAATTTCTACATCAAAAATTAAAAAAATTACAGTAATTAAAAAAAAGTGTAGAGAAAAAGGAATTCGAGGAAGAGATTTAGGATCAAATCCACATTCAAAAGGAGAACATTTTTCTCGATCTAAATTCGTTTTTTTAGAAATAATTAATGATACTATAATAAAAATATTAGCAATAAAAAAGAAAATTAATGAAATTAAAAATATAATTTTAATTATTTATATTAAAATAATTTAAACTTTTTGATTGGAAGTCAAATATACTAGATATATTATATAAATAATTAGTTACCTCATCAATAAATAGAGATATAAAGAAATAATCAAACTACATCTACAAAATGTCAATATCAAGCAGCTGCCTCGAATCCAAAATGATGAGTTTTTGAAAAATGATTATTAATTAAGCGAATAAAACATGTTAATAAAAAAATTGTTCCAATAATTACATGTAAACCATGAAAACCTGTTGCTATAAAAAATGTTGATCCATAAATTCTGTCTGAAATAGAAAATGGGGCTTCATAATATTCATAAGCTTGAAGAATAGAAAAATAAAATCCTAAAATAATAGTTATTAAAAGTCTTTGTAAAGTTTGAGAAAAATTATTATTTATTAAAGAATGATGAGCTCAAGTAACAGTTAAACCTGAAGTAATTAAAATAATAGTATTTAAAAGAGGAATTTGAAAAGGATTAAAAGGAGTAATATTTAATGGGGGTCATATAGATCCTAATTCAATATTAGGGGATAGTCTTCTATGGAAAAAAGCTCAAAAAAAAGAAACAAAAAAAAAAATTTCAGAAATAATAAATAAAATTATTCCTCATCGTAATCCTTTAGAAACTAATATTGTATGTTTTCCTTGGAATGTTCTTTCTCGACATACATCACGTCATCATTGATATATTGTTAAAATAATAATAATATATCCTAATATTAATAAATTTATATTAAAATTATGAAATCATTTTACTAAACCTGTCACTAAAGTTATAGATCCAATCGCTCCTGTTAAGGGTCAAGGTCTATAATCTACTAAATGATATGGGTGATTATTATTTAACATTTGTTAATTGGTTTCTCTAGAATATAATGTTCTTAAAATAGTAATTACATAAGATTGAATAATTGCTACTGCTCTTTCTAATATTAAAAGTATAATTTGAGCAAGAATTAAAAAAATTAATAAAAAAGTTCCTATTATATTTCTGGAACTTCTTAAAAGAGTTAATAATAAATGACCTGCAATTATATTAGCAGTTAAACGAATAGCTAATGTTCCAGGTCGAATTAAATTACTAATAGTTTCAATTAATACTATAAATGGTATAAGAATTGTTGGAGTTCCTTGAGGAATTATATGAATAAATATATGTTTAGAGTTATTAATTCATCCAAATAATATAAATCTTAGTCAAAATGAAATTGATAAAGTTAATGAAATTGTTAAATGACTTGTTCTAGTAAAAATATAAGGAAATAATCCTAAAAAATTATTAAATAAAATATAAGAAAATAAGGAGATAAAAATAAATGTTGATCCTTTATTTTTTTTAAAATTTAAAAGAATTTTAAATTCATTATGGAGTTTTATGATAATAAATTTTCATAAAATGAAATGGCGATTTGGAATTATTCAAAAAGTAAATGGAATAAAAAATAATCCAATAAATGTTCTTATTCAATTAATTGGAAGATTAAAAATATTTGTTAATGGGTCAAAAATGGAAAATAAATTATTTATCATTTTCAATTAATAATTTTTTTTTTTGATTTTAAATTTTTATATTTAAAATTAATATTAAAAAAAATATAATAATTTATAATATTAAATAGTATAAAAATAAATAAAAAAAAAAAAAAGTAAAATATTCAATTAATAGGTATTATTTGTGGGATAAAAGAATATTACTAAAGTAATAATTTAAGTTTGACATACTAATGTTATAAATTTAACTAATTCTTTTCATTAGAAGTAAATGCTAATTTACTATAAAATGGTTTAAGAGACCAATACTTGCTTTCAGTCATCTAATGAGGAATAATTATTAATTCAGTTAATAAAATTTTTTATTGAAATACTTTCAATAACAATTGGTATAAAACTATGATTTGCTCCGCAAATTTCTGAACATTGACCAAAAAAAATTCCTGGACGATTAATAAAAAAATTAGTTTGATTTAAACGACCTGGATTAGCATCAACTTTTACTCCTAAAGAAGGAATAGTTCATGAGTGAATTACATCTGTTGAAGTAATTAAAATTCGAATTTGGTTATTTATAGGGAGAATAATTCGATTATCTACATCTAAAAGTCGAAAATTATTTAAATTATTAGATTCATTAATTATATAGGAATCAAATTCAATATTATTAAAATCAGAATATTCATAATTTCAATATCATTGATGACCAATAGATTTTAAAGTAATTAAAGGGTTATTTAATTCATCTAAAAGATAAAGTAAACGTAAAGAAGGTAAAGCAATAAAAATTAAAGTAATAGCTGGTAAAATAGTTCAAATAAGTTCAATTATTTGTCCTTCTAAAAGAAATCGATTAATAAATTTATTAAAAAATAAATTTATTATTAAATAAATTACTAAAATAGTAATTATTAATAAAATAATTAAAGTATGATCATGGAAAAAAATTATTTGTTCTATTAAAGGGGAAGCTCTATTTTGAAGGTTTAAATTTGATCAGGTTGCCATTTCTAAAAAAAGGAAAACCTTTATAAATGGGGTTTAAATCCATTACATATTATCTGCCATATTAGAAAATACTTATAATAGGTAATTCATTATATGAATGTTCTTGAGGAGGTAAATTTTGATATCATTCAATTGAGGAAGGTATATTTAAAGAAAATATAATTATTCGTGGATTAATTATTGATTCTCAAATAATTATTATTATTATAATTGTTGAAATTAAAGAAATATATGATCCTAAGGAGGAAATAATATTTCAAGATAAATAATTATCAGGGTAATCAGAATATCGACGAGGTATTCCTGCTAGACCTAAAAAATGTTGAGGAAAAAAAGTTAAATTAACTCCTAAAAATATTGTAATAAATTGAATTTTTAAATAATAATTATTTAAAGTTAATCCTGTAAATAAAGGATATCAGTGAATAAATCCTCCAAAAATAGCAAATACAGCTCCTATAGATAAAACATAATGAAAGTGAGCTACAACATAATAAGTATCATGAAGAATAATATCAATAGAAGAATTAGCTAAAATTACTCCTGTTAAGCCTCCTACAGTAAATAAAAATACAAATCCTAATCTTCATAATATTGATGGACTATAATTGATTTGTGTTCCATAAAGAGTTGCTAATCAACTAAAAATTTTAATACCTGTAGGTACAGCAATAATTATTGTTGCAGAAGTAAAATATGCTCGAGTGTCAATATCTATACCTACCGTAAATATATGATGAGCTCAAACAATAAATCCTAATAATCCAATTGCTATTATTGCGTAAATTATTCCTAAAGATCCAAATGTTTCTTTTTTTCCTCTTTCTTGAGAAATTATATGGGAAATTATACCAAACCCAGGTAAAATTAGAATATAAACTTCTGGATGACCAAAAAATCAGAATAAATGTTGATAAAGAATAGGATCCCCCCCTCCTGCGGGGTCAAAAAAAGAAGTATTTAAATTTCGATCTGTTAATAATATAGTAATTGCACCAGCAAGAACTGGTAATGAAAGTAATAGTAATAAAGCTGTAATACCAACGGCTCATACAAAAAGAGGTATTTGATCAAATGATATGTTATTAATTCGTATATTAATAATAGTAGTAATAAAATTAATTGCTCCTAGAATTGAAGAAATACCAGCTAAATGTAAGGAAAAAATAGTTAAATCTACAGAAGAACCTCTATGAGCAATATTAGAAGAAAGTGGGGGGTAAACTGTTCATCCTGTTCCTGCTCCATTTTCAACAATTCTTCTTGAAATTAGTAAGGTTAAAGAAGGAGGTAAAAGTCAAAATCTTATATTATTTATTCGTGGGAAAGCTATATCTGGAGCTCCTAATATTAAAGGAATTAGTCAATTACCAAATCCTCCAATTATAATTGGTATTACTATAAAAAAAATTATAATAAAAGCATGAGCTGTAACAATAGTATTATAAATTTGATCATTTCCAATTAAAGAACCAGGGTTTCCTAATTCAGTTCGAATTAATAAACTTAAAGAGGTACCGACTATTCCTGATCAAATTCCGAAAATAAAATACAAAGTTCCAATATCTTTATGATTAGTAGAATAAAGTCATTTTCGCATAATAATAAAATGGCTGAGTTTAAGCGATAAATTGTAAATTTATTAACGAGAAAATTCTCTTTTATTAGCCTTATATTCATTAATGATATAAAATTGCAAATTTTAAGGTATAAATAAAAATTATTAAGGCTTAAAGAATTTACTTTATTTATAATTTTGAAGATTATTAGTTTTATTAACTTAAAACCTTATAAAAATAAAAAAGTATTAAAAATTAAACCTCTTAAAGAAATTAAAGAAAAAAAATTAATAATTAAAAAAAAATTATTTTTAATTTTAATTTTAAATCATTTTAATTTAAAAAAATTTAATATTAAAGAAAGATAAATAATACGAATATAAAAAAATAATATAATAAGGCTAGACATTATAAATATAAAAGAAATAATATATATATTATTGTAAATTAAAAAATTAATAATAATTCATTTTGGGAAAAATCCTAAAAATGGTGGTAAACCACCTAAAGAAAAAAAGTTAATTAATAAAGAAATTTTAATAAAAGAAATTAAATTGAAGTTTATAATTTGATTAATATAAAAAATGTTTAATATTGAGAATAAAAAACATAAAATTGAATTTATAAATGAATATAAAATAAAATATATTAATCATATATTTTCACTAATTATTAATCTAGCTATTAATCATCCTAAATTATTAATTGACGAAAAAGCTAATAATTTACGAATTGAAGTTTGATTAAATCCATTAATAGCTCCAATAATTACATTTAAAATTATGATAATTATAATAAAATTATTATTTATATAATATGAGAGTAAAATTATAGGGGAAATTTTTTGTCATGTTATAATAATAAAACAATTTATTCAATTTAATCCTTCTATAATATTTGGAAATCAGAAAAAAAAGGGGGCGGATCCTATTTTTATTAATAAAGATGAATTAATTATAATAGAAATATAATTATTAATAAAAAAATTTTTGAATAAAATTATTATTAATAAAATTGAAAATAGAAAATTTATAGAAGCAATAGATTGTGTTAAAAAATATTTTAAGGATGCTTCTGTTGAAAGTAAATTTTTAGGGGAAGAGATAAGGGGGATAAATCTTAAAAGGTTAATTTCTAATCCAATTCAACAACCTATTCAAGAATTTGAAGAAATAGAAATTAAAGTTCTAAAAAATAAAATAAAAATAAAGAATATTTTATTAGAATTTATAAAAAAAATTTAAAATAAAAAATTATGAAAGAAATTTAAATTCTTTTATTAAAATAAATATATTTTAGTGTAGGATGCACAATAATTTTTGATATTATTAGATTTAGTTTAATTCTAAAAAATATAATAAAGGTAAAAAATTACATAATTTATTCTATCAGAATAATCCTTTAATCAGGCACTTTATTAAGAAAAAGAGGATCTTTATATTTGAGGTATGAGCCCAAAAGCTTAATTTAGCTTATTCTTAA